ATGCAAGCGGAACGGAATTGATAAAACAGTCTTAGAAACAGAATTCTCCCACTTAGGCTTACTATGCTTTGGGATTTTTTTAGAATATTATTGATTTTATATTTATTTATTTTTATAGTATAATATAACGGTATTGATATTCTAATCTACTTGATTGATATTCTAATCTACTTGAATATTGAATACCAGAAAACTATATGATATGAATATTTATTATTATTAACGCAGATATATCTATCTAATTTATTTATTTTATATCTATATCTATGTCTTCTCCGTTCTTTTATTACCCTCCTGTCCTGTCGTGTTGTCAATTGACAGTATGACTTAGGGGTCAATATAATTTGACCGACCAAATCCTATTTTGGTAAACCATCTTGAATCTACTGCAGAGTGAAGGATCATGGATCCAACGCATAACCCTTTGTGAATGAGAGAGATAAAGATGAGAAAGACCAATGAAATAAAGTTTCAAGGTTATATAGTTTAATGGTAAAGTTTGATTTGATTACCATTAACTAACCCCCAGAATACTTAAGGAGTTTTTCCATTTGATTTATATACTATGGATCTACTAAAGATGGATCTCGGCCTGAGTTATATTAAGTTAAAGTTAATAAGGTAACCCTACTAGGCCTTATTACCTTACCTATTATGTTTTTCCTATTCTATTTTTATATTACCTCAAGGTATTTTTCTTATTACCTATGGTATTTGTCTTATTACCCATATTCTAGTGCTTTTTGATTTGGCCGGCCCTCGGGACCTTTTATTTCTAGTTGATTTATGAAGGCGGCCGTAGGCCCCTATGGTCCAGTGGTTACGACCTCTCTCTTTCACGGAGAAAACGAGGGTTCAAGTCCCTCTGGGGGTGTACCAAGACTCAAGACTATAGGAGTGGTATTTTCTATCAAATGATCCGTAGCCGTATTTGTCAAGTCTGCCTGGTAGACGAAAGGAAGTTTATTATGGAACGTCTAAAAAATTTAGGCGTTGGGTCGATGCCCGAGTGGTTAATGGGGGCGGACTGTAAATTCGTTGACAATATGTCTACGCTGGTTCAAATCCAGCTCGGCCCAACAATTTGCCAATCTACTATCAGACGGTAGAACTCTCTTGTTCTTAAGAAATACCTTACCTGATACAAGAGAATAAAAAAGAATTCAAATTTTCTGCTAGATCTCTTCTTATTTCCCTGGGATTGTAGTTCAATAGGCTAGAGCACCGCCCTGTCAAGGCGGACGTTGCGGGTTCGAGCCCCGTCAGTCCCGACGGATCCAATAAGTACATCAATTCGCCTCTCCATTTTCTGTGAAAGAGGGGACAGAGAGCATAATTGAATCCCGAAGAGGTTTCCTCTCTTTTTTTTTTTTCAGGATTCTGTCAAAGAAAGAATAAACCCTAAACTAAAATTAAAATAACTAAAATAGTGAAGTTGATAGAATATTCCATCTTTTATCCCGCGCCTCATCTTTCTCATACTTCTTTGTCTTCCAAAGAAAATTGGATCATTAAAATTTAGAACCTAATTCCTCTCTTTTTGGGTTTTTAATGGAAACGGATGGGTGGTTAGATGATACTTCGTTTGACTACATACAAAAAAAGAAAGGATAAAAAAGGAATTTTTGCTCGGTCGGGGAATCCAAGATTGGATTCGGTATGGATAAGGGATCTTCGTATGTTATACTATTCAATTCTCGACGACGAATTAATTTAATAGCTCAGATATTGTTATTCATGATATGATATTGATCCGATTCAAGATCATCGATAGGTAATGCATTCATTGAATTGACAGGTGAAAGATTTATCATCTCTATGGGATTAAATCCCGAGTTATTGTGAAATAAAAAAACGATGAGATTATGGAAGTAAATATTCTTGCATTTATTGCTACTGCACTGTTCATTTTAGTTCCTACTGCCTTTCTACTTATAATTTACGTAAAAACAGTCAGTCAAAACGATTAATTACTTTGAATGAAACTTGACTTCTGAATTCTTATCCATATTTGAAGAAATCAAAAGAAAAGTATTCTATTAAATGAAATCAACGGGCTATAATCGGCGGTATTCTATGGGATCCGAGAGTATGGTAAGAAAGAAATTTTTTTCTTATCATACTCTCTATTAGTGTTATAGTAATGTATAAAATAAAATTGTACTTGACTTTCTAATAAAGTTGGTATACTATATTAGCTTCTATCTTCAATCTATGTAGTTATTTATCCATATATGGAATTGACGTAGGACCCGATTCTATTTCTTTGATACATCTATTTATTCCGATGAATCTGAAAAAATCGTTTTACTGTTATAGAATACATTTATCCACTAGAATCCAAGGGAATTTTGAAATGAGGATCTTTTTATTTAAATTGAAAATTATTTCAATTTAAATAAAAAATGAGTTGCAGAACGATCTATAAAACAATTGATACCGTTAACTAAATTAGGAGTGCTTCTAAAGTCCACTTCTTCCCCATACTACGAGTGAAAGGGAAAATGTAAAGACTACCATTAAAGCAGCCCAAGCGAGACTTACTATATCCATGTGAATTATATCCCTTATCTCTATGATAGAATTATTCCATTATTGCTCACTAATAATAGTAGAATGAATGGTCCAGAGTCAAAAAGGGATTCTGGCCGAACACTATTGATGAACCAGTCAAATAAATCCATTTCAAAAATTCCTATATGATTTCTAATAGGGAAAGACTAAATACAAGTAAAATATACAATGACACTATAAGGGAATGTTACTAATGGAATGGAACATCTATTCTATCTAGTAATAAAAAAAGAGACCCATTCCTTTTTCTTGCCCTTCAAAGTAAAAAAAAATTGCTATCTATTACATACTTTTATTTCCTATTTGATCTAATTCGTACCCTTTCCCGATTGTCTCTCTGAAGGAGTTGGGAGATAGTATATTATACTCTTGACGACGGGTCTAAAAAAAAAAAAATAATTTTTTTGCACTTTTTGTTTTCTATAAACTATAAAAAAATCCATCCAATATAATCTTTCTTTGAATTTTAGATTCAAGGATTTCCAAGCTTTTACAAAATCCCCAGAACAGAATAAGACAGCAGAACAGAATAAGAGATTTAGATTCATTTGTTGATGAGGCGGCACCCGGATTTGAACTGGGGAAAAAGGATTTGCAGTCCCCCGCCTTACCACTCGGCCATGCCGCCAAAACGATAGAAAAAATTTTCCTTTTTCGGTTGGATTACTAAACTTTAGTTTATTGTACTTGCATCTTGCATCCCTTTTTAAATCCTTTTTCTAAATCTAAATTTATGTATAAAAATTAGAAAAGTTTTTATCCTTTCGTATTGTATTTAATTTATTTATTGTAATGTATTTGATCTACCCCCTCGATTGATTGTATCGTATCTTCCCACAATGCCGAAAAACTTCCACTCAACTTTCTATTGAAAAATAAAATGTCTATTTTCGCTTAAAAAAGCCGAAATTTATGACAAAAGGGAACCATTAACTATTCGTTGACTGAGAATTCGTGACTTATTCTTGGATTTGAATCTAAAATTTGATTTCCCTAATGACATAAGAAAATACAAATGGATACATACTTAATTGATTCTTTTGAATCAAAAATCCTTCTCAATTTCTGGATTCTATTATAACAAAAATGATAAGTATATGTAAACCCCAGAAGGGAAATTTTTACACAGATACCAAATTGGCTATTTAGAGTATGTTGCCTATAAACAAAAAAACGGGAATTCATTGGAACAAAAAAAGGCCCGGCTGGGTATTGACCGGGCCAGGCCCAAAAGGCACTTCGAACAAAATAAAAGCAAGAAGGTCCTCTTTATTTATCTTTCTATTCTATTTGGATCTTTCGAGCATCTAAATGGAATTGCTAATTCTATAATAACGATAAAGAATGTAAACGAAATACTTTATTTAATCCTTACTTGATGTGTAATGTAACATAGTAATTATCTTTTTCAATTGGGAGAGATGGCTGAGTGGACGAAAGCGGCGGATTGCTAATCCGTTGTACGAGTTATTCGTACCGAGGGTTCGAATCCCTCTCTTTCCGTTTCCGTTGATGACTTTCTATTTTTTTCTTTCAATTTTTGCAAACCCCTTTTTATTTTTTTTTTTCCTAATTAAATTAAATATGTGGAATAGCTAAAATAAAATATTAATAAAATTGTAAAATCAAACAAGAAAAACTAAATTTTTATTTTATTCTTCACGTCCAGGATTACGTCCTGGATCATTGGATAGGAATCCAAAAATGAAGAGAGAAACAAAGAATATTACTACTGTGTAAACGAAAAGTTTGAGAGTAAGCATTACACAACCTCCAAGATCATTTTTTGAAAAAGAAAAACGAGAAAAGATAATAGATCCTCCACTTTTATATCACATATCCTATTTTGACACCAAGAAATGAATTATAGAAATAGAAAAGAATGTTCAGAAATTCAAATCAAATGAAGTTGAAATTTGTAATAAGAGTCTTTAATTTAATTACCACAAATCACTTTCATACCCACAATTAGATATTCTAAGGGACCCTAAGCTCATAAGGTATTTCCCCGAAAAAGGATTAAAATGGGGAAAGGAAATAGGGCGAGCCGGATTTCTCGCGACTATCCGAGAGTTTGAATCGAAGGTTCATACTGTCAGACTTATTTGATCTTATCAATTGTTATAATTTTTCTCGAATAAATCATGAATTTTCTAGGATAGTATTAAAGCTCTTATCGAAAACTTACAGCAGCTTGCCAAACAAAGGCTAAAAGAAAAAAGAACAGGGGTATAACTGGCATGACATCTACGATTGGATTCAAAAAAGCATAGGCTTCGGGCAATTTGGCGAAGAAAAGACTAGTCGGATAAAGGGCAGAATTAAGACAGATCAAACTAAAAATATTAAGCATAACAGACTTTTTTTTTCGTCGAAATAATTGCATTTTGATTGAGTTAAGGAAAAATGAAGAAAGTAAGGTAAACAAAAAAATCCTTCTTTTTTTTTTTTCTGCTCAATCAAAAATCCTCCAATTCTCAAAGGAGAATAGAAGAAATCATACTTTCATACAATATCTTAATTGAATTATATGTAATGATCAATAAATTCAGTTGAATTCGAGATATACACATGCCAAAATCCTAGCATGAATCTATAATAGATTCTATAAAGATAAAGAAAAAAGAGTTTCTCTAGATAGTTGGACTGGAATTGACGAAGACTTAATACCAATATTATTCTTTATTAGTATTATTGTCCAATAAAAATGGAAATGGGGCGTAGCCAAGCGGTAAGGCAACGGGTTTTGGTCCCGCTATTCGGAGGTTCGAATCCTTCCGTCCCAGAGCGTATCCATTGTATCCTAATATTTGTTTTTTGTTCAAGGAGGTTCTGTTTCAAGGTCTAATATTGCATAGAATATTATATTATTCCTCCTTCTTTTTTGATTTTGAATGATTCTTTGCGGAAGCATATCTGAGTTTTTCACAAACTGAACTAAATCGAGTTCAAATGATATGCAAAAGTAACTGAACCCCTTTGTGACCCAGATAAAGCTAAGATGGGCCGTAGATCATAGTTGTAGAAAGATTACTTAACCTCATCAGGTTAAAAAAAAAAAATATGAAATGAAAATACATATAAAAGAGGAAGCGCTTAACCTATAGGTATGTATTCTTATCCTGTTTCAGTGACAATAGTGTTTCCCTTTTTGTGAAAAAGAATTGGCATCCCTAAAATATTTTATTTAACAATGATATATATTTTCGATATTTTTTTTTATTGTTTGATTTAGCTTATTTGCTTTACATCATTGACAATTCCATTCGAAAAGAAACAGAGATTTTTCTTTCTTATTTCTTATGATAAAAAAAGGGAGTCTTTACTGTAAAACTTGACTCAAATAATGATGTAGAAGTTGGAAACTTTTTCAAGTATCAAGATTTGTAATGATTCCTTATGGGTTGACTCTTTGGGAAGTTGGAAATGGGCCGGTCTATCTTATTGAGTCACTTGAAGAGGCAGAGTAAAATAGAATTTATTTTTTCGTGTGATTTCTGTTAGTTATGTTATTTCTATATCTATTTAGTTTAGATTTCTAGATATTTCTGTTAGATATTTTTTTGAAATAGATATTTATAAAAAAACGTTCCATTCATACAAAAAAGCTGGGGTCTTGCTAATATTTCTTCAGAAAAATCTTTATTATCTATGTAGATAAGAAAAAATATAAATTACTTTGTCTCTGTACCGACTGAACCAATGACTATTCATGATTCCATAATTGAATCAATTCCGTACTGGTTCCAAATTAGAGGAATGTTATGGTAAAACTTCGTTTAAAACGATGCGGTAGAAAGCAACGTGCGACTTGAAGGACACGATCCGGTGTGGATTCTTTTTCTTACATCCACCATTTTATATAGGAATGAAGGTGCTCTTGGCTCGACGTCATTTGTTCTATTCTACTAGAGCCCTTCTTTTTTTTTTTATTGGGTTGTAATGTAAATAGTTCATGATGGAGCTCGAGTAGAAAGTATTGATTAATTTCTCAGGGGCAACGATCTAGGGTTAATGCCAATTCATAAATTGGAACAACTTCGTAAGTATATCTTCGATATCTTCGATATAGAAATCGAAAGGATCCGATTCGAGCAATTTTTCAATTCAAAAAATTTGTTGGAACGGCTAAAACTTTTTCGATACGTAGTGTATCGCGCACGAATCAACCGTCGGTATGATTCTTTGATAGAAAGAAATCGCAAAAGGGGTATGTTGCTACCATTTTGAAAGGATTAAGAAGCACCGAAGTAATGTCTAAACCCAATGATTTTAAACAAAGATAAAGGATCCCAGAACAAGGAAACACCACTTCAATTGTCTCACGGATCCGAATAACGAATCAAAATAGATTTTAAACGAGACAAAAAGGGTGGGTTAAAGACCACTCAAAAAAATATATATATTAAATTAAAGATTTTTCTTTAAGATATTTGAGATATTATATTATTGAACTTGAGTTATGAGTACAAATGATTTTTTCTTCTTCAGGAAGTAAGCTAAATAAAAATGAGTGAAATTGAAATTATAGAATTTATTAATTTATTTTACGGATTCCTTTCCTATTTATTCTAATCAAATTTTATCCATAGATAAAACTTCGAATCATTTTTTCTCGAGCCGTACGAGGAGAAAACTTCCTATACGGTTCTAGGGGGGGGGGTTCTTTTTCATCTACATCTATCCCGATGAGCCGTCTATCGAATCGTTGCAATTGATGTTCGATCTCGAAGAGAAGGAAGAGATCTTCGGAAAGTGGGTTTTTATGATCCGATCAAGAATCAAACTTATTTAAACGTTCCCGCTATTCTCTATTTCCTTGAAAAAGGCGCTCAGCCTACAGGAACTGTTCAGGATATTTTAAAAAAGGCAGAGGTTTTTAAGTAACTTTGCCCTAATCAAACAAAATTAAATTAAGGAAATAAAAACTAAGGGTAGGATAGTGATTTCTATATCATTTTGGATATCTTTTCTATACTATGTTTTTTTATTTCCTTTCTTGGTCTATTCGTATCTATTTCTCATTGCTTTTAGAGAATCCTTTTCTATAGAATCTTTTTCTAAGGAAACCGTATTTGATTGATCCTCAAAAAATAGAAAATTATGGCATTACCTGTAATCGGGTGGTTTTCATTTGAACTCTAATACCAAGTAACAAACAAGGAATAGAAGTTCTTTATTCTATATGGATTCAATTTTTTTATATTATTCTCCATCTAATCTAAAAACTCAAAATTTAGTATATAAATATAGGTATATGCAGTGCCAATCCAACACAAGTCCTTTTTTTTACTATTATTCAATTTAAGTTTTTGTATTTTTTCATCGTATTCTTTTCTTAACCTTTATGTTGACAACGTTGTATCGAACAAATATAATTCATCGTGATAAGCAGATCTATTTATTTCCGTCCCATAGGTTTTCTTTTTTATTTTTACTTGTTGATTCAAATGATGGGTTCGTTGGATTAGCTTTGATACCCGGATTTTTGATTGAAAAAGTGGATAACATAGAAATAGGGGATGTTCTACCATTTTTACATTTATTTATTTTTTTGGTCGGGCAATTTTTTATTTTTTCATCTGATTCTGATTTAGTCATTTTTATGTTCCAAATAGAGTAGAAAAATTTAATAGAGTAGAAATTTTTTTTAGATTTTTTATTTCGTAGAGTAATGCTTTAATTTAATAATTTTGTTTTATTCTGATTGTATCTACATACCCTTTTATATTTGGGTTGCTAACTCAATGGTAGAGTACTCGGCTTTTAAGTGCGGCTAGGATCTTTTACACATTTAGATGAAGCGAGGGATTCGTCCATACTATCGGTAAAGTTTGGAAGACCGCGACTGATCCTGAAAGGGAATGAATGGAAAAAATAGCATGTCGTATCAATTAAGAGTTCTGAGAATATTTTATTCTTTCCGGCTCGGTACAAAGCCTTCTTTAAATTATTGAAAGGGAGCAAACCGAAGTCAATTTCAAGTTGGGTCGAATTAATAAATGGATAGGGCCCCACGGCTTCAATTTATTTCATTTTTATTATAGGGAAAGAAAAAGTTATAGGGAAAGAAAAAGCAACGAGCTTTCATTCTGAATTTGAATGATTACCCGATCTAATTAGACGTTAAAAAAATATTAGTGCCCAATACGGGAAGGCTTTCTCCCAGGAAAAATATTATTGATTTTTTAATGAATCCTAAATATTACCACTCTCCATTCTATAATGGAATAATGGAGATGTATGTGTATAAGAAACAGTATATTGATAAATCAATTTCCAAAATCAAAAGAGCGATTGGGTTGAAAAAAGTAAAGGATTTCTAATCATCTTGTCATCCTATAAGGAAAACGAACATAAAAACTTAAAATTAAATGGAAAAAGAGATGATAGAGAATCTGTTGATAAGTTTATCTGGATCCGAGGTATCTATTCGGTTTGTACTATAATACCTTGTTTTGACTGTATCGCACTATGTATCATTTATAACCCCCAAAGTCCTCTACCTTTCATTTAAATAGAATTTCAAATGGATAAATTCCAAAGCTATTTAGGGCTAGATAGATCTCAACAACACTACTTCTTATATCCACTTATCTTTCAGGAGTATATTTATGTACTTGCTCATGATCATGGTTTAAATAGATCAATTTTGTTGGAAAATGCAGGTTATGACAATAAATCCAGCTTACTTATTGTGAAACGTTTAATCATTCGAATGTATGAACAGAATCATTTGATTCTTTCTGTTAATGACTCTAAACAGACTCCTTTTTTGGGGCAGACCAATCATTTTTATTCGCAAATAATGTCAGAGGTTTCTTCAATCATTATGGAAATTCCATTGTCTCTGCGATTAATATCTTCCCTAGAAAGGAAAGGGGTAGTTCAATCCGAAAATTTACGATCAATTCATTCAATATTTTCTTTTTTAGAGGACAACTTTTCACATTTAAATTATGTATTAGATATACTAATACCTTACCCAGCCCATCTGGAAATATTAGTTCAGGCTCTTCGCTATTGGATAAAGGATGCTTCCTCTTTGCATTTATTAAGATTCTTTCTCCATCAGTGTCATAATTGGGATAGTCTTATTACTTCAAATTCAAAGAAAGCCAGTTCTTCTTTTTCAAAATCAAAAAGAAATCAGAGATTATTCTTCTTCCTATATACTTTTCATGTATGTGAATATGAATCCGGCTTCCTCTTTCTCCGTAACCAATCTTCTCACTTACGATCAACATCTTCTGGAGCCCTTATTGAACGAATTTATTTCTATGGAAAAAGAGAGCACTTTCCCAGGGCTTTTCAAGCAAATTTATGGTTGTTCAAAGATCCTTTCATGCATTATGTTAGGTATCAAGGAAAATCAATTCTTGCTTTAAAAGGGACGTTTCTTCTGATGAATAAATGGAAATATTAC